AAATAAATCATTTTCATCTTTGGTAAATTTACCAAGTGCTATAGTCATAGTGATCCTCCTATTCAACTACTTCAACCATTTCCGAACACCTCATAGCATTTTCAGGGCCTTTGAAGCTTCTATCATTTATGTATGATTTGATTTCTTGTACACTGCCCCCTTTAATTTCTAATGGGTTTCGAAGATCCAAATTTTTTATCGGTCCATAACCTGATTTAGGTAAATTCATGAACTCAATTTGGTTATTCCTTCTTAGTCTTAATAACCATATGAACTGTGAATTTTTTGATGACGACTCATCAATCCAATAGATGCATTTTTTGAAAGAAGAAAGAATCATTCAAGGAACAAGTTATCCCCTCTTTCGTTACCAGTTGATCCTCAGATCTCATTCTATCAAACTAATCTTATTCTTGGATCTTGTTTGTGATATTTATAAAAAGAAATATTTTTATGTACTCTTCTAATTTCTATGTGCATTAAACTACTACCATATCATATACTTTTCTTATTTTATACTTTATTCTTTCATTTTAGTATTCTTTCATTTTAATGTCGTCTTTCTTATATTTCTTTTTTCTTCAGATGAAGATAAAACCCCAGAATACGCCCTTTCACAGGTCAAAGCGCGAAAGACACTTCGAACCTTTTTTCTATTTACTTTTTTTTATATCTGTCAGAAAAGAAAAAGGAGAATGCATTTTTCTATTATTAAATTCAATACAATATTAAATAAATAATAGGAAATTTGAAATTAAACGAAAGTCTTTTTATCGCACCTATTAATCTTATATATTATATAGATATAAATATAATATATAAATTATCTTGTGTTCTGGAATCAAAGAAAGATATTTAAGAAAGATATTTTGAATTCCCTTATATGTTTTATTATGTTTTATGTTGTGACTTCGAATAAACTTTTCTGTGGAATGGAGGAAGGAAATAGTAATTTATTCCTATAGAATAACTAGATAACTAGGAACAAAAAGATTGAATCAGAAATATCGACAGATTTTTTTTTCGGAGTCCAAAGAAATATGAAAATGAAAGAAAAAAGTGGATCTACTGTTCCAATTTCATCTATATCGAATTTGACTATCAGAATAGTGAATAGAGTCATGATTCAATGGGTTAGGTCCACTTACTTTTTCTTTTGTTGATTTCTAATCTAATCTTTACAATTGATTTGATTGGACTCCTATAAAATAGGAGAGTTTGACGATTTAAGAGCCAACTTATCATTATTCATTTTAATATAATAAACAAATGTTCAATTTTATAACTATAATTACTATATTAGTATACTCGAAATTCGAGTATAAATCATTATAATGTTAACCTTCTAATTGAATTTTCGAATTTATTTGAATTCTATTATTTATTAGAAATATAGAGTTTCTTACCTTATTTATTACAAATATTAATAATATCTCTATTCCCCCTTCAAATGGAATCAATCTCCCTTCAAATAGAAATACTCCCGCGGGAGTTTTATGAAAAAAGGACAAAGCCCCTTATCGGATTTGAACCGATGACTTACGCCTTACCATGGCGTTACTCTACCACTGAGTTAAAAGGGCCCATTTGATTCAATTCCGAAATGAGCCAGCATGCGGATAATCTATATCTATAGAAATAGATTCTACATCAAATCTATGTAAAGTAAATATATTATATATAATTTTTTCTATTTTCTATTTTTTTTATATTCTATTTCATTCTATTGACAATTTCAAAAAACGGTTCATACTATGAGTATAATATGCTGACGATCGGGCAAATGTGCCCCCATCGTCTAGTGGTTCAGGACATCTCTCTTTCAAGGAGGCAGCGGGGATTCGACTTCCCCTGGGGGTAGGGTATTACGAAAGGAAGTTGATGGGGGATTATTAAGAAGTCTGGAATTTTTTCTTCCTGGGTCGATGCCCGAGTGGTTAATGGGGACGGACTGTAAATTCGTTGGAAATATGCCTACGCTGGTTCAAATCCAGCTCGGCCCAATAATTCACTGATCCGCCATGAAATGATATAACCCCTTTGTTCTTTCGAAATGTCTGATAAAAAAAAGAAGTAAAAATTTCTGCTCTACTTGTTATTTATTTGATTTGCTTTCTTTTTTTACCACAAATTATGATCCTTCTGACGATCTAGATTCATATCAGGATTTGTAAGTAGAAAGTCTAAGAAAAAAAAGTAATAGAAAGAAAAAAGAGTCTTTTTTCATTGAAAGGTTGATTATCAATTGATTTTGAGATTTTTATTTGAAATAACGAAAAGATAACTAGTAATTCGTGCCAGTATCACTAAAATATATATGCACGTGGATATCAATATTACCTACCACTCGCACCCTCTTACAACGAGGCGATTCCAATTTCAAATCTAAACAGAAAGTGTTTGAATGAAATCAGAAGAATATGTATGCTCTATTTCATTTCCCTGGGATTGTAGTTCAATTGGTCAGAGCACCGCCCTGTCAAGGCGGAAGCTGCGGGTTCGAGCCCCGTCAGTCCCGACAAATCCAATAACCAATAATCCAATAAAAAAAATACATCAATTCATCTCTTCATTTTCTGTAAAAGGGGTACAAATAGCAGAATTTCATTCCCAAAGGGGATCCTTATTATTATTTTATATTTATTTTTTTCTTTTTTTATTTATATATTTTATATATTTATATTTTTTCATTTTTCATCAAAGCAAATACAAATAGGGTCATTTTCATTTCTTCAACGAGTATCGATGGAGATGGATAAAGACACATGTGGATTAGTACAATTATTGGTAGCGTCATATTCAGGATTCCAAGAGATACCGCACTGAATTTGGCCCTTTCGATTACTCCCGATCCGTATAATGAAATCGAATCGAGTACCCTATCTTTCCCGGTAGCACATACACAAATGGAATTCTTATTTGTACGATACAAAATGACTTTAATTTCTTTGATAAAATCCTTTTAATCGGAAAAGTATCTTCTTTTTTGGCTCCGATTTTGTCTCAATTACTAGTTTGAATTTGAAACAATCTATCTCATTCAAATTGTACACTGAAGTTTTGATATATTATATGGATCCCATTACTAATTCAAGTAAAGAGTATATTAATACAATAAAAATCAAATAAGGACCCTGCCCCTCTTATAGAGGGAATGGATAATCTTTTTTAAGGGTTTCTGCCGAAGAAAAAACAAACTCTAAAAAAGTGAATTGGGTAGAATATTCGATTTTTTTTTATACTGTACTAGGACTTATCTTTATCACACTTTTTTTTGTTTTCCAATCCAATAAGATTAGATCATTCAAAAAAGGAGTTTAGAACATAACTCCCCCTTTCCCATTTTGCTGCTATTGTTTGTTTGGGTTTGTTTTGTTTGTAACCTATGTAAGTTTAAAGGCGATTAAATAATACTTAGTCAGATGATTGTACAAGGAAGGAGATAGTTTTATAGAAAAGAAAGAATGGAAAAGAATGATAAATAAAGTAACAAAGTAATAAAGTAAGGAAATTTTCGATTGGGGCAGGAATCCATTTTTGGATTTGGTATGAATAAATGATCCTTCTATGTTATACTACTCAATTCTCGACGATAAATCGATTTGAGAGTTCAGATATTGTTATTCATGATATTGATCTGATTCGATATCATCGAGATGGAATTCCTCCCATTGAATTTAGAGGCGAAAGATTTATCATCTCTTATGGGATTAAATCCCGAATTATTGTGAAGTAAAGAAAAACGAAACGATGAGATTATGGAAGTAAATATTCTCGCATTTATTGCTACTGCACTGTTCATTCTAGTTCCTACTGCTTTTTTACTTATAATATACGTAAAAACTGTTAGTCAAAGTGATTAATTTGAATGAAACTTGACTTCTTAGTTCTTATCAATATCAAGAATTAACGAAATAAAATGAAAAGAATTCCAATTTTGTGTTTTAGCTGAAATGAGCGAACTAGAATCCGCAGGATTCTATGAGATCCGATAGTATGGTAGTAAATATATTATATTACTTTCTACCATACTATCTATTTTTGTTATTCTAGTATATAAAGTTGTACTGTAGAAAGATCTGGGCTTAATATGGATCAATCAAAATGTCATCTTCATATATAGATAGATAATAGATATTAATTATCTATATGGAATGTACGTAAGGTTCAAATTGGATTTATTTTCTTCATATATTTGATTTGTGTTGGTTCCAATTAATCTGGAATAGTTGAAAGGCGCCTCTTATTCTTATGATTCCAATTCCTGGATTTCTGATTATTTTCAATATGAATCCCGAAATCAAATCCATTGAAATAATCAAATCAATGAAAAGAAAAAAAAAGAGTAGTCGGGATATGTATTAATAAAAGAAAATCAAGAAATCTTTTTTTAGCATTCCAAAAAAGTAATTAATTGAACAGTTGACAAATCATCCAAGGAAAGGAGTTTTATAAAAACTTTTTCAGATTTCGACGAAAAGAAAAGGATTAGTAAACCCCGCCGATTAAAAATCTTTGAATCATAATATGAAATGAGTCAAGTCAATAAAGTATAGCATAAATCGAATTTCTAAAACTAAAATAATAAAACAAATACTAAACTAAGCACTAAGTGCGCAATATGTGACTTCTCCAAGAAAATATCTTAGTATGCGGAGTATCCCGTTAGAGAATCACTATGTCTATTTTATTTCCCGTAGAAAACCACTTAATTTAATAACTTTAAAATAACTAAAAAAAGAACTACTTTCTTTTGTCTTTGAACCGGAAAAAGGCAAACAAATAAAAAATAAAAAAGGTTCCGCTGTTCCTTATTGTCCATATATAACTCTGATAAGAGCCGGTTTATCAAAATAGAGAATTTAGGAAGAATTAGGTTGGAATAACTTTCCTATCATTTGTATTCTTTTTACTTTTGAAATATGAAGACGGGAATCATTAAAATATTTATTTGATTATGATTATTGATTATGATTAAAAGGGTATTATTCAGATATTATTCATAGAATAAATTACTCCACTCGAATCGAATAGAATTTGGAAATGAAGATATTTTGAATTCAATTTAAATATAAATAGTTCCATTTTAAATAGTTAAATTAAAAAGTCTTTGCAGAACGATCTATAAAAGAATTGATAGAGTTTCATTTCTCAACTCAATTAGTAGTATCCCTAGAGTCCACTTCTTCCCCATACTACGAGTGAAAGGGAAAATGTAAAGACTACCATCAAAGCAGCCCAAGCGAGACTTACTATATCCATGTAAATTATGTCCCCTATCTCTATGAATATGAAGGAATTTTGCTAGTATTGTTCACTTTTTTCCATTATTTTTCACTAATATAATAATAGTCACTAATAAGAATATTAGTCACTAATACTAATATTCTTATCGCTGGCGCAGAGTAAAAAAAAAATAGATTTTGTCCAATACCATTGATGAAACAATCCAAAAAATCCAATTCAATTTCAATTAATTAGAACCAATTAATTAATTAGAACCAATTAATTATAAGAAGTTCTTATATGATTGCTAGTAGAATCGGGAAAGATTAAGCGCAAACAAAATAAGCAGCGGCGCTTTTGGAAATATCAAGAGTCTTTTTCCTCTGCTGCTTCTATTGGAGACAAATTCAACAAGTTATATCAGCAAAAGGGAATAAGGTATTTCGCGTCTTTTGTTGATCAGGCGACACCCGGATTTGAACTGGGGAAAAAGGATTTGCAGTCCCCCGCCTTACCACTCGGCCATGTCGCCAAGGCAATATAAAATAGAAATATAAAATAGACGAAAATACCCCCCTTTATCTTTTGTTACTAAACTTCTTTTTTTTTTTTTTGTACTTGTATCTTGAATCCCATTTTTCTTAATCTGAATCCCTTTCCTAAAATAAAAGAAATCCTTCCTTTTTTGGATTGGATCCATCTCTTTGATAAATTTTGTATAGTATGTAAAAACACGCACTATCTGAATTCTTTCTCCTTTCTATTGAAAGGAAAAAGAAAATGTGAATTTTCAGTCACAAAAGCCAAAATTCAGGGCAAATTGGGACCATTAACTATTGACTGAAAATTCATGAACGATTCTCGAATTTGAATCTAAAATTGCATTTCCCGAATGATATAAGAAAATCCAAATGGATATGTAACTATCCAGTATTGATTCTTTTCAATAAAAAAAAAAAGCCTTCTCCATTTCAATTATAACAACAATTATGAGTATATGTAAACCCCAGAACATAAATTATTACACGTATATCTCTAATCAGATATCTTATCTGTTTATGATTCCTATAGAAAATAGATATTTTGCTAAAGCACGACATACGCTGTACAGAATAGACCCGCAATAAAAGGAAAGACATATATATAGATAGCTAGAGTTCTATCCGCGTATGCTTAATAAAGCCTTCTTCTGCGCTTCAACGAACTCTATTAAAATAAAAAAAGATCTCTTCTGTGCGAATCCTTTTTTTTTGAACTGAACAAGGAAATCCACGAAAAAAGGAAAAAAGCTAAGTGTTAAAAAAAACAAATATTGTTTCTGACTATTGGGTTTTTATCTCATCGAAGAGATCAAATCCCAAATTTTTTATTTCACTGGTATCTAATTGTATTGGAATATATCATATCATAAATAATAGTAGAAATTGAATCACTTTTTGTTATTCTATATAAAATTCCATAAGTCTAAGTTAAGTGGAATTTCTCAATTCTTTTCCAGTTGTATCTGTTGCAAATTCCAATTTGAGTAGAAAATCAAAATTCTCTTTATTCCTCCGTTCATACGTATTTCAGACATTCCATATTCATATATGGAGTTAGATAAAATTTTATGTGATTCTGTAAACAGAATATCAATTCCATCAGTGCGGATCGATCCATATAATTGGATGAAAAACGATCCAATAATGGGATTTCTTTTTCAATAAATGGGAAATTAAAAATGCTTGGGGATGGAAATGGGAGAATGTCTACAATACCTGGATTTAATCAGATACAATTTGAAGGATTTTGTAGGTTCATTGATCAGGGCTTAGCAGAAGAACTTTATAAGTTTCCAAAAATTGAAGATAGAGATCAAGAAATTGAATTTCAATTATTTGTGGAAACATATCAATTAGTAGAACCATCGATAAAAGAAAGAGATGCTGTATATGAATCACTCACGTATTCTTCTGAATTATATGTATCCGGGGGATTAATTTGGAAAAACAGTAGAGATATGCAAGAACAAACAATTTTTATTGGAAACATTCCTCTAATGAATTCCCTGGGAACTTCTATAGTAAATGGAATATACAGAATTGTGATCAATCAAATATTGCAAAGCCCTGGTATCTATTACCGGTCAGAATTGGACCATAACGGAATTTCGGTCTATACCGGCACTATAATATCAGATTGGGGGGGAAGAGTAGAATTAGAGATTGATAAAAAAGCAAGGATATGGACTCGTGTGAGTAGGAAACAGAAAATATCTATTCTAGTTCTATCATC